CTAGTAATCCCTCCTAAAAGTATTTGTTCCTTTCATTTTTCCCATCCTTCCCTTGTATTCTCTTCCTTTATATTTGTATGCCTATAGTCTATTACTAGGAATGGGATACACGTAATGAATTCCAGACATCCCACAAACAAAACAAAAACAGTATAAACAAAAAGGTTTACAGAATTTTTTGATCATACATAAGTATCGATCGACAATAATTTGTTGCTTTTTACCAACTTAATGTTAAGGAATTTCTGGACCTAGAAATTCATTTCATACAATTGAACCTTTTCAAACTGTTTCTTTTTAAGAACCAAAAAAACTTGTGCCAAAATAACAGATGCCAAGAAGAACAAAAGGCCTTGGACACGTAATGGATCTTGAAGCACTATTTCTGCATCTCCCTGACCAAACCCTCCTACATTGGGATTGCTTGTTAATGGTTGATCAAGCTTGATGGATTCACCCTCTGAAACAAGAAGTTCTGGTCCTGGAGGTATAATATCAATCACTTGATGTCCATCCGATACATCAACTATGGATATTTCATATCCTCCTTTTTCTTTACGTACTATTTTGCTTACTATACCTGCTGATGTAGCATTATAGACTGTATTGTTACTCTTGCTCCCATCAGGATAAATCTGACCCCTTCCTCTGTTCCCACCTACATATATGGGATATTTTAAGAAGTGAACGTCTTTCCTCGTAGCAGGGTCGGGGGAAAGAATGGGAAAGGCGATTTCACTATATTTCTGACCGGGAACAGGACCTATCACAAGAATATTTCTTTTATTGGGACGATAACTCTGAAAAGACAGATTTCCCATCTTTTCTCTCACCTCGGGAGAAATACGATCGGGGGGGGCTAATTCGAATCCCTCGGGTAAAATAAGAACAGCCCCTACATTCAAAGCCCCCTTTTTACCATTAGCAAGAACTTGTTTCAGTTGCATATCATAAGGGATTCGAACAACTGCTTCAAATACAGTATCAGGAAGCACGGCTTGCGGAACTTCAATATCCACGGGCTTATTAGCTAAATGGCAATTGGCACATACAATTCGTCCAGTTGCTTCTCGTGGGTTTTCATAACCCTGCTGCGCAAAAATGGGATATGCATTTGAAATAGATGCCCGAGTTATTACATATATCATGATCGATATAGAAATCGATTGAGTCATCTGTTCCTTTACCCAAGAAAAAGTATTTCTATTTTGCATGTCCAATCATTGATCCCGGAATTTCTACAATAAATTAGATAGGTAGCTAGTATAGTTCCCTATACACGAGTCTGTCATTGTACTGGGATAATTGTACTGGAATATAGGACGAATACCTTGAAGAACTAGAAGTATAAAGAATTAAGTAAGATTGAAAATGTTTTCTTTATATACGAAGAAAGATTCTGATTTGATTAATATCAGGAGATCAAATGAGTTCTTCATTCATTCATTGAATGATAAATGACTACAAGTGAAGGAGATACACGATTTAAATAATAGAAGATCCAATATTTCACAATTGTATCTAGAATAACTGGAAAAGTGGAAACAAGACTAGATATAATTTGATCGTTATGAACCAATCCAAAATCGTTGTAGACCGAACCAATCATTAGTTCCCAACCATGGGTCGAATGAAATCCGATCCATAAATCAGTAACTAAAAGAATCAAAAAAGCTTTTATTGTGTCACTTAAGTTATAGAGGAATTCCTGAATCCAAGAATTAAGAATGACAAGTTCTTCATTACCCAGAATAAAATAACCACTTAGAATAGCGAAACAAATTATATTTGTCGAGAAATCCAAAATGATATGGAGATGATATTCATTGTGTGTTTTGACCAATTGTATCGTTTCCTTGTGTATTCCTATACGAAGTTTTTGTATATGCGTCTCCGGGTACTCCTTTATCATTTCATCCAAGAGGAATAGTTCTTCCAATTCTATGAATCTTTCTAGAACATTTTTCTCTTGAATATCATTCAAAAAAGTTTCGGATTTCCCGGTATTCCACCAATTAGTAACCCAAGGTTCCAGACATTTATTAAATGAGAGAGAGACCCACCAGGGCAAAAATATTATGGATGAAATATATGGGAGGGAGACCCGGGCTTTCTTTTTTTTTTCATTTTTATCCTAAAAGGACCCTTATTCTATTTCTATATTCCTTTCCTTATAGATCCGAGATCTAAATTATTAGACAAAAATAGGAAATAGATCCATGGGTTCAATACCTTTTTATAGAACTCGTACTTCAGAGAAATATCAGATAGAGTCGACGGTTGTATTAAAAAGGAAATTAGCAAGTTTTTTTTCAATTTTTTCTTCAGTTCATTTCAAAATACTTCAATTGGTACGCGCAAGAAATAGGCCAATTCGGCAGCTTTTTGTTCAATTTCTCGTGGAGTAAAATACTCATCAGTACGAGTCAAGGGAATGGCTCCTTGGCCTCTAATTTCCATATAAAGGACACGACGAGGATAAAGACCCTCTTTAACCTCCATTCTGATGGATTGGATATCTCTCATAAATAAGCGAAGGAAGATGCGACGATTTATTCCAGGAAATCCCCAACGAAAAATACACACTATTCCTTCCTTTCTATCGAATCGGTCATAACCACTACCTACATTCCATGAAATTGTGCACCACAAATAGGAGCTAATGAATAGACCTGCGATCCCATAGAAAGACATCACGATCCCTTGTGGAAAAAAAATAATTTGCTGAGATGGAAATACGGATATCAGATTCCTACCAAGATAACTGGAAGTTCCAACCACTAAGAATCCTAGTGAACCTAAAAAAAGGATACAGGCCCAGAAAAAATTACTTGTTTTTCGAGACCCCATTATAGGTTCTATCCATATATGTTCTGATCGCCAATTCATACTCTACTAGATCCAGTTGCATTCGATTGGAATTGAGAGAATAACCAAAATGAATTTTACTTTCTTGATCCCGAAGTAACTTTCATTAACTAGCACTATTCTGATGTAAACCGTTAGAAGTAATTTGTTAGATACATTGACTTTCCATTTAAATAAAATATTCGCCGATCCGTTTTTAATTTAACCAGCTATACCTGCATATACATGCATTTATGCGGATATCATGTATCCGCATGCATAACAGCTCTTTCATTTGTGTTCGTAAAGAGTCACATATCGTACCATATTACACTAAATAAATATCTGTATTATGATCCAGTGTTGAAATAAATTGATGAGATTTGGTCCCATCGGATCTAGACAATCTTATTTTTTTGGACATAAAGAGATAAAGAAGCCATTGCAATTGCCGGAAATACTAGGCCCACTAAAGGCACAAAAATAGAGGGTAAGTTGAGATCTGTCATAGAATGGGTGCCTCGATTTAATATTTCTATTAGAAAGAGAAAGATATCTTATGATATGATAAGTATATCTATCCTAAGTATATATCATAAACTGTATTATATTTATAATATTATTTATAAATATATTATTTAATAATTATATTTATATTTATATTATATTATTTATTATATATATATATATATATTATTATAATTATTTATTAATATTTAGAAATTAATATTTATAAGTAGTTAATAAGTAATTAATAAGTGCAAGGAATGTGGAACTAAATAAAATAAGTGTACCTATTCATCTTTCTACACGAATATGTATGATAATTCGCTTTATTAATATATTTTAATATTCTTCTCCCATCCTTATTTCTTTCTATCTTTCTAATCTAATAAGGAGTTTATTATGAAAATAAAAGATTTTATTAGGAGTTTGCGACTCTAACTAATTCGATCCATCCAACAAACGGGGATTCATAGTAAAATAAAAAAATGGGGGTTATCGATAGATATAGAAATAACTTCTATTCTCTATTTTATATTTATTTCTTTTTATTTTGATTTCGATATTTTTTTTTATTGTCTATATTAATACGTAAGAAGGCCAGAGAATTTTTTTTTTATTTTCCCTAATTCTAATTCTTCGGAGGGAAAAATTCACTTTTTTATCCTGTTGATAGAAGGTTTGTGATTACTAATCATGAATAGAGGTAGGATAAAAAAATAGATCTGGAGGAAAAAATAAAAAGTAATTACCCGAAACTTCTAATTCTTATTACAAGTAGAACTTATGTCATCAAAGAAAACACCATTCTTTTTAGTTTTTTTTTTGATTACGATGAACTAAATACTTGTTCGCTACAAATAACTGAATTTAGTGCTATACTTTATTAATTTTTTGAATTTTGATTCAAGGGAAAGAAACCGTGGAGCTGAAATAACTCACTCAGAACACCTTTTAAAGGATTACGTGGTACAATTGGGTCAAATAAGCCTTTATGGAATAAATACTCAGACGCTTGTGAACCATCGGGTACTGTCTTTTTCAATGTTTGTTCAATTACTCTTTTACCCGCAAATGCAATGTAGGCATTAGGTTCAGCAACAATGACATCTCCCAACATACCAAAACTGGCTGTTACTCCACCGGTTGTAGGAGATGTAAGGATTGATACATAGAATAAATTTTTATTTGATTGATAATTATATGAAGCGGAAGATATTTTAGCCATTTGCATCAAACTCAAACTTCCTTCTTGCATGCGCGCTCCTCCAGAAGCACACACAATAATGACAGGTAAAGATCGATTAGTAGCATACTCGATCAAACGGGTGATTTTCTCGCCTACTACGGATCCCATACTACCTCCCATGAACTTAAAATCCATAACCCCAATTGCTATGGGAATACCATTTAGTTGACCTATGCCTGTTTGAACAGCTTCAGTTAAACCTATCTTTCTTTGATAAGAATCGATACGATCTCTATAGGGTTCCCCCTCTGAATGAAATTCAATGGGGTCCATAGAGACCATATCTTCATCCATAGGATCCCAAGTCCCCGGATCAATCGAAAGTTCGATTCTATCTGAACTGCTCATTTTCAAATGATATCCACACTGTTCACAAATATTCATTTTTGACCTAAAAAAT